GAAGTAGGTATATCATGGCAAATTCTTCAGATAGAATTGCAAATTCTTCAGATAGAATTGCAATCGCGTCTTTTACGTCTTTTACAACGGGATTGGGGTCGGCTAAGTAAGATTTCGAATTGGATAAGTGAGATTTCGAGGAAGTACTATAATCGTCTTCGGTTCAAAGCCGAAGAAAAAATTCATAGAATTAATAGAAATAATGAGTCACCATTGATATCGACACATCTGAGATCGGCAAATGTTCGGGAGTTCCTCGATTCAATCTTTTTCCTTCTTCTTCTTGCTGGATATCTCGTTTGTACACATCTTGACTCTGTTTCCCGGGCCTTTAGTGAGTTACAGACAGAGTTCAAAAAGCTCAAACCTTTTCTGATTCCATCATCTAGGATGGAGTTGCAAGAACTTCTGGATGCGTATCGTCCTACATCTGAACCGAATCCTTTTGAATTTGAATCGGTCAAATCAATACGTTCTAAGAAGAAATATTGGAATATCAATCTCATCGATTTCATACCCCATCGAATCACTCTTTCGAGAAAAATGAGACATCTAAGTCATACAAGTAAAGAGCTCTATTCATTGATAAGAAAAAGAGAAAACGTGAAGATAAAAAACGTGAACGAGGATAGGGAAATTGATTCCTGGCTCGTGAACAGTGATTTGTTTGTTGAGGAAGAATTCTTTCATATTCTCTACGACAGAATGTTCATGTTAACGACAAAAAAAAGCATTGATCCAATTCTATGGAGTTTGACTCATAGTGATCATTTATCAACTCATTTATCAAAGAATGACTCTGGTTATCAAATGATTGAACAACCGGGAGCAATTTACTTACGATACTTAGTTGACATTCATAAAAAGTCTCTATGGAATTATGAGTTCAATACATCCTGTTTAGCAGAAAAACGGGTCTTCCTTGCTCATTATCAGACAATCACTTATTCCCAAACTTCGTGTGGGACTAATACTTTTCATTTCCCATCTCATGGAAAACACTTTTCGCTCCGCTTATTATCCCCCTCTAGGGGGGTTTTAGTGATAGGTTCTAGAGGAACTGGACGATCCTATTTGGTCAAACACCTAGCGACAAACTCCCATCTTCCTTTCATTAGGTTAGCTGTGAGCGAGCTCCTGAATAACAATCCTAAATTTCGTTGGATTGAGCCGGAGGACTCTTGGGCTCTTTTTGACGATTTCTGGGAGCATGGTACGTACTATGAGAATCTAGTAGGTGATGGTAGGGACTATATTATTGATACTATTGATGCTAGTGACGATATTGATATTGATGATAGGGCCGATATCGATTTTGATAAGGAGGAGGAACTGCTAATTAGGGAATCAGATGAAGAAAGAAAAAATCCTATCAAGGTCGAAGAAAAATACCGATCCGAGCAATTCGAAGAGGACCTCGAATTGGCAAAAATAATCTCTCCTTGCATAATATGGATTCCAAACATTCATGATCTGAATTTGACGGAGTCGACTTCCTTAGCCGCCGGTCTATTCGTGAACAAGTACTCTGAAAGATGTTCCACTAGAGATATTCTTGTTATTGCATCGACTCATATTCCCCAAAAAGTGGACCCCAGTCTAATATCTCCGAATAGATTAAATCGGTGCATTAAGGTACGAAGGTTTTTTATTCCACAAAAAGAAAAGCACGTTTTCACTCTTTTATATACTAGGGGATTTCACCCTCACTTGGAAAAGAACGCATTCGGGTCCATAACCCTGGCTTCCAGTGCACGAGATCTTAGACCACTTATCAATGACGCCCTATTGATTGGTATTTCACAGAAGAAATCAATTATAGACACTAATACAATTAGGTGCGCTCTTCATAGAGAAACTTGGGAGTTCCAAACCCAGACAGGATGGGTTCCGGATTCTTCGATCCTTTTCTATCAGATAGGAAGGGCTGTAGTACAAAAAGTACTTCTAAGTGATTGCCTAAGTAATTACCTCATAGATCCTCTATCTATCTATATGAAGAAGAGATCATATACGGGCGGTGCGGAAGGGGATTCTTCTTTGTACAAATGGTACTTCGAACTTGGAACGAGCCTCAAGCTATTAACGATACTTCTTTATCTTTTGAGTTGTTCTGCCGGATCGGTCGCTCGAGATCTTTGCTATCTACCCGGACAAGACAGGATCAAACTCTTTGAGAGTTGGAGGGATTCTGCTCTATTTCATCGGCTATTAAGAATCCTTTTAGAAGTATTAGCATTAGAAGGCCCTCTGATGGGATCTTCACGGACAGAAAAAGATTGCAGTCAGTTTGATAATGATCGAGTGCCGTTCCCTTTTCGGCCCGAGCCGAGGAAGCTCTTAGCTATTCAGAGATTTCTCTCTGAAAAAGACGAATGGGAGTTGGCAGAAGGGAAGGAAGAAGGAATCCTTCAACCGCCGCAAGAGATAGCGGGGCACATAGTTTCGGCTCCTAGAATATGGCGCCCTTGGTTCTGTCTACTTGATGGCCTGGATAGGC